TTTTTTTCGAAGGAAATTGGCGGGGTGTAATTTGGTGTAATTTTTCTACATTTTATATCTCAAAAAATAAAGAATGGTCCAAAAAAAAAACCCTTATAATATAAATATTTATATATAAATTAAATATTTAATAATATAGATTTTAAATTATATATATATATAATATATATATATAAATAATTTATATTATTATAAAAATAATATTAAAAAAAATTATAAATATAAGGGGGTTACAAAATAATATTATTAATATTATTGTATTATTATATTAATAATTATTTAATTATTTAAAAATAATTAATTTTAGTGGATTAGCGTGTTTTATAGAAATTATTTATTAATAATTTATTGTAAAATTATTTTTAAAATATAATTATTAATAATATATAAATATTTATTAATTTTTATTTAATAAATTAATTAAATTTATTGATAAATAAATAAAAAAAAAATTGTAAATGTAAGGGGGTTACAAAAAAAGTTAATATATATATATTTATATGTGAGTTCATAAATTAAGGGGTTTATGAATAAATTTTATTAAAAATTATATGTTAAAAGAAAATTAAATTGAAAATTAATGAAATTGGGGGAAGTGCCTAATCGTAGTTATTTATTAATAATTTATTGTAAAATTATTTTTAAAATATAATTATTAATAATATATAAATATTTATTAATTTTTATTTAATAAATTAATTAAATTTATTGATAAATAAATAAAAAAAAAAATTGTAAATGTAAGGGGGTTACAAAAAAGTTAATATATATATATTTATATGTGAGTTCATAAATTAAGGGGTTTATGAATAAATTTTATTAAAAATTATATGTTAAAAGAAAATTAAATTGAAAATTAATGAAATTGGGGGAAGTGCCTAATCGTAGTTATTTATTAATAATTTATTGTAAAATTATTTTTAAAATATAATTATTAATAATATATAAATATTTATTAATTTTTATTTAATAAATTAATTAAATTTATTGATAAATAAATAAAAAAAAAATTGTAAATGTAAGGGGGTTACAAAAAAGTTAATATATATATATATTTATATGTGAGTTCATAAATTAAGGGGTTTATGAATAAATTTTATTAAAAATTATATGTTAAAAGAAAATTAAATTGAAAATTAATGAAATTGGGGGAAGTGCCTAATCGTAGTTATTTATTAATAATTTATTGTAAAATTATTTTTAAAATATAATTATTAATAATATATAAATATTTATTAATTTTTATTTAATAAATTAATTAAATTTATTGATAAATAAATAAAAAAAAATTGTAAATGTAAGGGGGTTACAAAAAAGTTAATATATATATATTTATATGTGAGTTCATAAATTAAGGGGTTTATGAATAAATTTTATTAAAAATTATATGTTAAAAGAAAATTAAATTGAAAATTAATGAAATTGGGGGAAGTGCCTAATCGTAGTTATTTATTAATAATTTATTGTAAAATTATTTTTAAAATATAATTATTAATAATATATAAATATTTATTAATTTTTATTTAATAAATTAATTAAATTTATTGATAAATAAAAAAAAATTATTTTATTTTAGTTATTATTTTTATTATTATTTTATTTTACATGTAAATTTTTGTGTGAAATTATTTATATTTTTAATAAATTAAATAATTTATATGATTCGCAGTAATTAATATTAAAATAAAAAAGAAATTTTGTATTAGTAATAATATTTAATATTGGTAAAATTTGTGCCAGCTACCGCGGTTATACAAATAATATAAATAAAAATTTTTAGTATTAGTTAAATTAATAATATTTAATATAAATATAAATTTATTAGGTGAAATTTTTAAATTTATTTATTATTAAAATAATGATTAATTTAAGCTATAAACTTTTTAATTTAAACTAGGATTAGATACCCTATTATTGAAAATAAATATTTAAAATACTAAAGTAGTATTAGTTATATTCTTAAAATTTAAAAAATTTGGCGGTATTTTAGTCTATTCAGAGGAATCTGTCCTATAATTGATAATCCGCATTGAACCTTACTTAAATTTGTTTAATTTGTATATCGCCGTCATCAGAATATGTTATAAGATAAAATTTTCTTTATATTTGATTAGATAAAATGTCAGGTCAAGGTGCAGTTTATGTTTAAGTAGAGATGGATTACAATAAATTTATTTATATGGAAAATTTTTTGAAAAAAAAGTTTAAAAGTGGATTTGAAAGTAATATAAAATAGATTATTTATTTGATTTTAGCTCTAAAATATGCACATATCGCCCATCGTTCTTATTTTTAAAATAAGATAAGTTGTAACATAGTAGGTGTACTGGAAAGTGTACCTAGAAAGATAATTTAAAGCTTATTTAGTAAAGTATTTCATTTACATTGAAAAGAAATTTGTGCAAATCAATTTAAATTAATTTAAATTTTATTTATTAATTTTTTTTAAAAATAGTTAATTAATAAAAATAATTTTAAAAAATTTTGTTAGAGTATTTTTTAAAGAAAAAATAAATTTTATTATAGTATATTTGTATTGTAAAAGAATATTGAAATAATTTGAAAAATTATTATTTAAAAAGAAGATTTTATTTATTGTACCTTGTGTATCAGGGTTTATTAATTAATTAATTATTATATTAATTTTTCTCGAATTTTAAAGATTTAATTATATAAGAAAGTTAATGTGGCATAATTATTTTAAATATATAATTAGAAATGAAATGTTAATCGTTTTAAAATATATCTAGTTTTTTAAGAAATAAATTTAATTTAGATTTATAAATTTAAAATTTTTATTTTAATAAATTTTTAAATTTATAAAATTAATATTTTAAGGGATTAGCTTTAAAATAAATTTTTATATTTATTTATTATAAGTTTAATAAATGTAGGCTTAAAAATAGTTTATCATTAAAAAGTTTGTTATAATTTATTTTATGAGAAATATTATTTATTTAAAAATTAAATTATTTATTAAAATATAAATTATAATTAGAAAAATTTATTAAAAATGATAAAATTAGTATATTAAATTTTAAAGATTATTTAAAAAGTTAGGTTTAAATAAGGAATTCGGCAAATTATATATTCACCTGTTTATCAAAAACATGTCTTTTTGAAATTAATTTAAAGTCTGGCCTGCCCACTGATATTTATTAAAGGGCCGCAGTATTTTGACTGTGCGAAGGTAGCATAATCAATAGTTTTTTAATTGAAAGCTAGTATGAATGGTCGAATGAGATATATACTGTCTTTTTTAAATTTTTATAGAATTTTATTTTTTAATTAAAAAGTTAAAATATAATTAAAGGACGAGAAGACCCTATAGATCTTTATTTTTATTTTTTATAAATTAAAAAGAATTAAATTTTTTATAATTTAAGAAAAAATTTTACTGGGGTGGTATTAAAATTTAATTAACTTTTATTATTATTTAATCATTAATGTATGAATAAATGATCCAATTTTATTGATTAAAAAATTAAGTTACCTTAGGGATAACAGCGTAATTTTTTTTTAGAGTTCATATCGACAAAAAAGATTGCGACCTCGATGTTGGATTAAGAGTTATTTTTAGGTGTAGAAGTTTAAAGTTTAGGTCTGTTCGACCTTTTGATTCTTACATGATCTGAGTTCAAACCGGTGTAAGCCAGGTTGGTTTCTATCCTTAATTAGTTATTTATATTATAGTACGAAAGGACCTAATATAAGAAATATAGATTTTAATTTAAGAATTTTATTAATAATATGTAAACTATTTTGGCAGATTAGTGCAATAAATTTAGAATTTATTTATATAATTTAGATTAATTATAAATAGTATTGTTTATATTAGATTATTTATTAGGTTTTATTGGTAGATTATTATTAGTAATTTGTGTTATAGTTGGAGTAGCTTTTTTAACTTTATTAGAGCGGAAAGTTTTAGGATACATTCAAATTCGGAAAGGGCCTAATAAAGTAGGGTTTATGGGGTTATTACAGCCTTTTAGAGATGCCGTAAAATTATTTACTAAAGAACAGACATATCCTTTATTATCAAATTATATTTTTTATTATTTTTCTCCCATTTTTTCTTTATTTTTATCATTATTGATTTGAATATGTATTCCTTATTTAATTAAATTATATTCTTTTAATTTAGGCGTATTGTTTTTTTTTTGTATTACTAGTTTAGGTGTTTATACTGTTATAATTGCTGGGTGATCCTCTAATTCTAATTATGCTTTATTAGGGGGGTTGCGGGCAGTTGCTCAGACTATTTCTTATGAAGTAAGATTAGCTTTAATTTTATTAAGTTTAATTTTTTTAATTGGGGGGTATAATTTTATTAAGTTTTATGAATATCAAGAGTTAATTTGGTTTATTGTTTTTTGTTTTCCTTTATCATTAGTTTGATTTGCTTCTTGTTTGGCAGAAACTAACCGGACTCCCTTTGATTTTGCTGAAGGGGAGTCTGAGTTAGTTTCAGGATTTAATGTTGAGTATAGAAGAGGGGGATTTGCTTTGATTTTTTTAGCCGAGTATTCAAGAATTTTATTTATAAGAATATTATTTAGTGTAATTTTTTTAGGTGCTGACATTTATAGATTAATTTTTTTTTTAAAATTAACGGTTATTTCTTTTATATTTATTTGAGTTCGGGGAACTTTGCCCCGATTTCGTTATGATAAATTAATATATTTGGCTTGAAAAAGTTTTTTGCCGATATCTTTAAATTATTTAATTTTTTTTATTGGGGTGAAAATTTATATTATATCTTTATTATTTTAATGAATATTTTTTAGTATTTTAAATTAATAGAAGATTGAACTTCTTTCTTATGTTTTCAAGACATATGCTTTAAAAGCTTATTAATTATTAGTTTAGTAGTTTATCCCAAAATTTAGATAATAAAGGGTTAATAATAAAGTAAGAAAAATATAAAATAGTTAAAATTTGTCCGGTTAAAACATAGGGAGCTTCAACTGGGCGGGCCCCAATTCATGTTAATAAACTGGCAATAATTACTATATATCAAAATAAGATTTGATTTAAGGGATAAAATTGAAGACCTTGAAATTTACTTGTATGGGTGAAAGGTAAAATTATTAAAATTGCAATAGATAAAACTAGTGCAATTACTCCTCCTAGTTTATTAGGAATTGAACGAAGAATAGCATATGCAAATAAAAAGTATCATTCTGGTTGAATATGAACTGGGGTTACTAAGGGGTTTGCTGGAATAAAGTTTTCAGGGTCTATTAATAAATAATTAAATTTTCAAATAAAAGCAATTAATACTCAAATAAAGATAATAAATCCTACAATATCCTTATAAACAAAATAAGGGTGAAATGGAATTTTATCAATATTTCTATTTAAGCCTAGTGGGTTATTTGATCCTGTTTGATGTAGAAATAATAAATGAATTATTGTTAAAGCTAAAACGATAAAAGGAAATAAAAAGTGAAATGTAAAAAAGCGAGTTAGAGTTGCATTATCAACAGCAAATCCTCCTCAAATTCATTGAACTAGGTCATTTCCTAAATAAGGTACTGCAGATAATAGGTTTGTAATAACAGTTGCTCCTCAAAAAGATATTTGTCCTCATGGTAAGACATACCCTAAAAATCCTGTGGCTATAACAACAAAGAGTATAATTACTCCAATTATTCATGTAGGAATAAAAAGGTATGAATTATAGTAAACTCCTCGTCCGATATGGGCAAATAAACAAGCAAAAAAGAATGATGCACCATTAGCATGACAAATTCGTAGAAATCATCCATTATTTACATCTCGATAAATATGATTTACTCTGTTAAAGGCTGTTTCAATATCGGCAGTATAATGTATTGCTAAAAATAGACCTGTTAAAATTTGAATAATTAAACAAAGGCCTAGTAATGACCCGAAATTTCATCAAGCTGAAATATTAGAAGGAGAGGGGAGGTCAACAAGGGCATTATTGGCAATTTTAATTAAAGGGTGTGTTTTTCGAAAGGGTTTATTCATTAGTTTATTGGGCGTAATGGGCCATAATTTTTTTTTGTAATTTTTACGGCCACTAATAGTGTTAAAAATAAATAGTTAATAAGTAAAATAGTAATTAAATTTGTTGGAAAATTATAGAGCTTATTTAAAGAAATTATGTTTTCATTAAAAAGAGAATTAACAATATTAATAGAGGTTATTTCTTGATTAATGTGGGGAAAGATAGTTATTATTTTATCTCTTATTAATAAAATTGTAGAAAATAATAAAATTATTAAGGTAATTGAAAGTGTTAGTTTTAAAGAAAGAGAAAAAATTTCATTGGAAGAGAGAGATGTTACATAAATAAATAAAACCAATATACCCCCCATAAAAATTAAAAATAAAATATATGAAAATCAAAAAGTTTTTATAAAAAGTCCAGTTAATAAACAAGTAAAAAAGGTTTGAATTAACAGGATTAGTCCTATGGCTAAGGGGTGTTTTATTTGTATAAAAATAAGGCTAATTATTAAACAAAGAAAGGTTATTAATAATAGAATATCAAGAAATAGTTTAATTAAAATATTAGCTTTGGGAGTTAATGATAAGGAAGTTTCTTTTTTCTTGAAGTTTTAAAATATAATTATTATTTTTAGTTTACAAGACTAATGTTTTAGTATTTTAAACTATTAAAACTAATGTTAAATTATTTTTTATGTTATTTTATAATTATAATATTTATTATAAGTTGTATTGTTTTTATTTCTAGTCATAAACATTTATTATGTACTTTATTGAGTTTAGAATTTATAGTTTTAATGTTATTTATATTAATATTATTTTATTTAAGTTTTATAAATTATGAAGGATATTTTAGTATATTTTTTTTAACTTTTTGTGTATGTGAGGGAGTTTTAGGGTTATCTGTTTTAGTTTCAATAATTCGAACTCATGGAAATGATTATTTTCAAAGATTTTCTATTTTACAATGTTAAAATTTATTTTTATAATTTTATTTATAATAATTAATGTAAATATGAAGAATTCTTATTGAATAATTCAAAATATTTTATTTTTAGTAATGGGGATATTTTTAATAAAAATTAGTTTTAGTTATTTTTTTTGTAATATTTCTTATTATTTTGGATTGGACATATTATCTTATGGATTAGTGGCTTTAAGTTTGTGAATTTGTGTTTTAATATTAATAGCTAGAGAAGGGGTGATTCGTTTTAATAATTATAAAAAATTATTTTTATTTATAATTATTTTTTTGTTATTAATATTAGTTTTAACTTTTAGATCAATAAGAGTATTTATGTTTTATTTATTTTTTGAAAGAAGTTTGATTCCTACATTATTTTTAATTTTAGGCTGAGGGTATCAGCCCGAACGCTTACAAGCTGGGGTTTATTTATTGTTTTATACATTATTAGCATCCTTGCCATTATTAATTGGAATTTTTTATATTAAAAATATTAATTATTCTATAAATTTTATTTTATTAAATTATAGAAGTAATATATATAATTTAAGTTTTTTATATTTATGTTTAATTTTTGCTTTTTTAGTTAAAATACCAATATTTTTAGTTCATTTATGATTACCTAAGGCGCATGTTGAAGCCCCTGTTTCTGGTTCTATAATTTTAGCTGGGGTTTTATTAAAGTTAGGTGGATATGGATTATTACGAATATTTTATATTTTACAATATTTAGGTATAAAATTTAATTATTTTTGAATTAGAATTAGATTAGTTGGCGGAGTATTAGTAAGATTAATTTGTTTACGACAAACAGATTTAAAGGCTTTGATTGCCTATTCTTCAGTTGCTCATATAGGAATTGTATTAAGTGGTCTTTTAACTTTAACAATGTGGGGGTTAAATGGAGCATATGCCTTAATAATTGCTCATGGATTATGTTCTTCAGGATTATTTTGTTTAGCCAATATTTCTTATGAACGGATAGGGAGTCGAAGATTATTAATTAATAAAGGAATATTAAATTTTATACCTAGTTTAGCTTTATGATGATTTTTATTGTGTGCTGCCAATATAGCCGCTCCTCCCACATTAAATTTATTGGGAGAAATTTCTTTATTAAATAGAATTGTTAGTTGATCATGAATAACAATAATTATGTTAGCATTTTTGTCTTTTTTTAGTGCTGCTTATACTTTATATTTATTTGCTTATAGACAACATGGTAAGACTTATTCGGCTGTTAATTTTTTTTCTTCTGGGGTATCTCGGGAGTATTTATTATTAATATTACATTGATTACCATTGAATTTATTAATTATAAAAAGTTCTTCATGTATACTGTGAATTTAATATGTTTATTTAAATAGTTTAATTAAAATATTGATTTGTGGTGTCAATGATATGAATTATTTCATTTTAGATCGTGAATAGTTTAGTTAATTATTGTAAGAATAGTTTTTATATTTTATTATTTATTAGTTTATCTTTATTTTTAATTGGAATAAATTTTATATTAAATGATTTAGTTTATTTTATTGAATGAGAAATTCTTTCTTTACAGTCAGTATCAATTGTTATGACTTTTTTATTTGATTGAATAAGTTTGATATTTATGTCTTTTGTTTTATTAATTTCTTCATTAGTAATTTTTTATAGAACACAGTATATATCCGCAGATTTTAATATTAATCGGTTTATTTTATTAGTGTTAATATTTGTAATATCAATAATAATACTAATTATTAGACCAAATTTAATTAGAATTTTATTGGGTTGGGATGGTCTTGGGTTAGTCTCTTATTGTTTAGTTATTTATTTTCAAAATGTAAAGTCTTATAATGCGGGGATATTAACTGCATTATCTAATCGGATTGGTGATGTAGCCCTATTATTGGCTATTGCTTGAATATTAAATTATGGAAGTTGAAATTATATTTTTTATTTAGAATTAATAAAAATAAATATAGAAATAGTTATTATTGGGGGGTTAGTAATATTGGCTGCTATAACTAAAAGAGCTCAAATTCCTTTTTCATCTTGATTGCCCGCTGCAATAGCTGCCCCTACTCCTGTTTCTGCTTTAGTTCATTCTTCTACTTTAGTAACTGCCGGGGTTTATTTATTAATTCGTTTTCAAATTTTATTAATTGACAATTGGTTGGGGCAAGGCTTATTATTAATTTCAGGGTTAACAATATTTATGGCTGGACTGGGGGCAAATTTTGAGTTTGATTTAAAAAAAATTATTGCCTTATCAACTTTAAGACAGTTAGGGCTGATAATAAGAATTTTAGCCCTTGGCGCCTATAAGTTAGCTTTTTTTCACTTATTAACTCATGCCTTATTCAAGGCATTATTATTTATATGTGCTGGGGTTATTATTCACAATGTTAAAAATGCGCAGGATATTCGATTTATAGGAAGTTTAAGAATAAGAATACCTTTAACTGGCTGTTGTTTTAATATTGCTAATTTGGCTTTATGCGGGATGCCTTTTTTAGCGGGATTTTACTCAAAAGATTTAATTTTAGAGATAGTATCTATATCTTATATTAATTTTTTTTCTTTTTTTCTTTTTTTTTTTTCTACGGGATTAACTGTTTGTTATTCATTTCGTTTAGTATATTATGCAATAGTTGGGGATTTTAATTGTAGTTCTTTAAATATGTTAAATGATAAGAGATGAATTATAACTTTTAGAATTTTTTTTTTAATGATTATAGCTGTTATTGGTGGAAGTTTATTAAGTTGATTGATATTTTTTAATCTTGAAATAATTTGTTTGCCTATTATATTAAAATTATTAACTTTAATAGTTTGTTTAATTGGAGGATTTATAGGGTATTTATTAAGTAATATTTCATTATTTTTTTATAATAAAAGTTTATCTTTTTATAAAATAAGAAATTTTATAGGGAGAATGTGATTTATACCTATTATTTCTACTTTAGGTATTATTAAATTTCCTTTAAATTTGGGGGAAAATATTTATAAAAATTTTGATCAAGGATGAAGTGAATTATTTGGAGGTCAGATATTATATAACCAATTAAGTGTATATTCTTTATATGTTCAAGAATTTCAAAATAATAATTTAAAAATTTATTTTTTAAGTTTTATATTATGAATTATTATTTTAGTTATAATAATAATATTTTAATTTAAATAGCTTATATATTAGAGTATAACATTGAAGATGTTAGGGAAATTTATTAAATTTTTAAATATTTATAAAATAATATATTTATTTTTACAGTGAAAATGTAAGGTTTTATTTTAAACTATATAAATAGAAATATGGTGTTCAAGAAAAAGCTGCTAACTTTTATCTTTAATGGTTTAATTCCATTTATATTTCTTAATTGGAATTAATTATTCAATATTATCATTAACAGTGATATACCTCTTTTTGGTTTCAATTAATAAGATAAATTGATGAAATCAATACTTTTTAAATGCAAATTAAATGTTATATTTAACTATTATCCTAAAATATGGGTGAAATTTCACCTAAGATTAGGCCGAAACTAATTGCAATAAAATCGCTTCATATTTTGAATTAATTATTTCATTCTAGCGCTCCTTGATTTCATTCATGATAAAGTCCTAATAATAAAATAAAAATAAAAAATAGTCTTGTAATTGATCAATTTAGAAAATTAGATGATTTAATAATTATAATTATTGGTAGGATTAAAGCGATTTCTACGTCAAAAATTAAAAAAATTACAGCAATTAAGAAAAATCGGAGAGAAAATGGAAGGCGAGAATAATTTATTGGGTCAAATCCACATTCAAAAGGAGAAGATTTTTCTCGATCTATAATGGTTTTTTTAGATAAAAGAGTTGCTAAAAATATTACGATAATAGTAATTAAAAAAATAATAATTCTTATAATAAGAAGGAGGAACATTATTTATACTAAAATTATTTAGTCCTTATGATTGGAAGTCATATATACAAATATATACTTTATAAATTATCTACCTCATCAGTAAATTGAAATATATAAAAATAGTCAGACAACATCAACAAAATGTCAATATCAAGCAGCTGCCTCAAATCCAAAGTGATGTCTACTAGAGAAGTGGCAATTAATATGACGTAAAAAACAAATTAATAAAAATGAAGTTCCAATTAAAACATGAAGTCCATGGAATCCTGTAGCTATATAAAATGTAGACCCATAAATGTTATCTGCAATTGTAAAAGAGGCTTCTATATATTCATAGGCTTGTAATATAGAAAAATATATTCCTAGCAAGATAGTAAAAAATAGTCTTTGAGTTGTTTGAGAATGATTATTTTCTATTAAGCTATGGTGAGCTCATGTGACAGTTACTCCTGATGCTAAAAGAATGGCGGTATTAAGTAATGGAATTTGAAAGGGATTAAATGCGATAATTCCTATAGGAGGTCATATTATTCCTAATTCAATTGTAGGGGATAGGCTTCTGTGAAAAAAGGCTCAAAAAAATGAAATAAAAAAAAAAATTTCAGATACAATAAATAAAATTATTCCTCAGCGTAGCCCTAAGGTTACTGGTATAGTATGAAGTCCTTGAAATGTTCCTTCTCGTGAAATATCTCGTCATCATTGATATATGGTTAATAAAATAATAATATTTCCTAAAATAAATAAATATATGTTGTATTGATGAAATCATTGAGTTAATCCAGTAACTGTTGTTATGGTACCAATTGCTCCTGTTAAGGGTCAAGGGCTATAATCTACTAAATGAAAGGGATGGTTAGCATGTGTTGACATTAGTTAATTTACTTCACTAGAATATAAGGTTCTTAATACAGCAAATACATAAGATTGAATAATTGCAACTGCAGATTCTAAAAGTAATAGGGCAATTTGAGTAATTAAAATAATTGTTAAAATAATATAAGAAGGAGAAATTGGGCCAGTATTTCCTAATAAAGTTATTAAAAGATGGCCTGCAATTATATTAGCAGTTAATCGAACTGCTAATGTTCCTGGTCGAATAATATTTCTGATTGTTTCAATGCAGACTATAAATGGTATTAAAACAGGAGGAGTCCCTTGTGGGACAAGATGTGCAAATATATGTTGAGTGTGACAAATTCATCCGTAGAGTATAAATCTAAGTCATAATGGGAGGGCTAGTGTTAAAGTAAGAGTTAAATGACTTGTACTAGTAAAAATATATGGGAATAATCCTAAGAAGTTATTATATATAATTAAAGAAAATAAGGAAATAAATATTAGTGTTCTCCCATTATGTCTATTAGTTCCTAATAAGGTTTTAAATTCTTTATGTAGAGTTATTAAAATATTGTTTCAAATAAATTGGAATCGATTAGGTATTAGTCAATAAGAAGATGGAATAATCATTAGTCCTAAGAATGTTCTTAGTCAGTTAAGAGATATATTTAGGATTGTAGTAGATGGATCAAATACAGAAAATAGATTAGTTATCATTTTCAATTTAATTTATGTTGATTAATATTGATATTTTGAGTAAGTTGAAGTGGAGAATAATAAAAACAATAATAATTTTTAATATTAAAAATTACTAATGTAAAAGAGAAAATAAAAAATAAAAGTAATCATCTAATAGGGGCTATTTGAGGAATTAAAAAATATTAAATAAATTAATTTTTTTAGTTTGACATACTAAGGTTTTGATAATAAACTAATTTTTTATTATTTATAAACCATTAGAAGTAAGTGCGAATTTACTATAATATGATTTAAGAGATCATTACTTGCTTTCAGTCATCTAATGAATTAATTTGAGATGAAACTCATTTAATAAAGAAATTTATAGGAATTCTTTCAATAACAATAGGTATAAAACTATGATTTGCTCCACAAATTTCTGAGCATTGTCCAAAATAAAGTCCAGGTTGGTTAATTAGAAAGTTAGTTTGGTTTAATCGTCCTGGGGTTGCATCAATTTTTACCCCTAATGAAGGGATTGCTCATGAGTGAAGAACATCTGTTGCTGTAATTAAAATACGAATTTGATTGTTTATAGGAAGAATAATTCGATTATCTACATCTAGTAATCGAAATCCATTAACATCTAGTTCATTTGTAGGAATTATATAAGAGTCAAATTCTAAATTTAGAAAATTAGAATATTCATAACTTCAGTATCATTGATGTCCAATTGCTTTTAATGTAATTAATGGGGAATTAATTTCGTCTATTAAGTATAATAGACGTAATGATGGAAATGCAATAAATATTAAAATAATTGCTGGAAGAATTGTTCAAATAATTTCAATTGTTTGCCCATGTAATAAGTATCGATTAGTAAATTTATTAAAAAATAGTATTAATATAATATATGCAATTAAAATTGTAATTATAATTAAAATTAAAATTGTGTGATCATGAAAAAAATTTAATTGTTCTATTAAAGGGGAAATTCTATTTTGAAGACCAAGATTTGCTCATGTTGCCATTTTCTAATAAAAGAAAAAGGTCTTTATATATGAAGCTTAAATTCATTGCACTAATCTGCCATATTAGAAATTAGATGATAATAAAGGAAGTTCTGCATATGTATGTTCAGCAGGAGGAAAGGGGTGATATCATTCAATAGATGAAGATAGTTGTATTGGGAATGATGGTGTTCGTTGAGAAACTATACTTTCTCAAATAATAAATAAAAAAAAGATAATTGCAAATAAAGAAATAGTTCTACCTAGTGAAGAGATAATATTTCATGTTAGGTAACTATCAGGAAAGTCTGAATACCGTCGAGGTATTCCGGCTAGTCCAAGAAAATGTTGTGGAAAAAAAGTTAAATTTACTCCTACAAATATAATAACAAATTGAGTTTTTAGTCATGTGGGATTTATTGTTAAACCTGTTAATAAGGGGTATCAATGAACAAATCCTGCTATAATTGCAAATACGGCTCCTATAGATAATACATAATGAAAATGAGCAACAACATAATAAGTATCATGAAGAATAATATCAATAGAAGAGTTAGCTAGGATAACTCCTGTTAATCCTCCTACAGTAAAAAGAAAGACGAACCCTAATGCTCATAATAAGGCAGGGCTATAGTTTAATTGAGCACCATGTAGGGTTGCTAGTCATCTAAAAATTTTAATTCCTGTTGGAACAGCAATAATTATAGTAGCGGAAGTAAAGTAAGCTCGTGTGTCTACGTCTATTCCAACTGTGAATATATGATGAGCTCATACAATAAATCCTAATAATCCAATTGATAGTATAGCATAAATTATTCCTAAGGTACCAAAGGTTTCCTTTTTTCCTCTTTCTTGGGTAATAATATGAGAAATTATTCCGAATCCCGGTAAAATTAAAATATAAACTTCCGGATGTCCAAAAAATCAAAATAAATGTTGGTATAAAATTGGGTCCCCTCCTCCAGTAGGATCAAAAAAAGAGGTATTTAAATTTCGGTCTGTTAAAAGTATTGTAATTGCTCCGGCTAGGACGGGAAGTGATAGGAGAAGTAATACTGCGGTAATTACTACTGATCAAACAAATAAAGGGAGTCGATCTAAAGTAATTCCTGATGTACGTATATTAATAACTGTAGTAATAAAGTTTACAGCTCCTAAAATAGAAGAAATTCCCGCTAAATGAAGAGAGAAAATAGATAAATCCACGGATGCCCCAGCATGGGCAGTTTCTGCAGAAAGGGGGGGATAAACCGTTCAACCGGTTCCTGCTCCATTTTCTACTATACCTCCTGAAAGTAAAAGAGTTAAAGAAGGGGGAAGTATTCAAAATCTTATATTATTTATTCGAGGAAAGGCTATATCTGGAGCTCCCAATATTAAAGGAACTAATCAATTACCAAATCCTCCAATTATAATGGGTATAACTATGAAAAAAATTATAATAAAGGCATGAGCTGTTACGATAACGTTATAAATTTGGTCATTTCCAATAAAAATTCCAGGTTGGCTTAATTCAGCTCGAATTAGCATGCTTAAAGAAGTTCCAACTATGCCAGATCAAGCCCCAAAAATAAAGTATAATGTTCCAATATCTTTATGATTTGTAGAAAATAATCACTGTCGCGATTAAATGGCTGAAGTATAGGCAATAAATTGTAAATTTATGTATAAGAAAAATCTTTTTAATCAAACTTTATATTCAAAAATGATATTAGACTGCAATTCTAAAGGAATAATTTTTTAATTATTAAAGTTTTTAAAATAAGAATTAAAAGAGTAATACAAATATTTTCAGCTTTGAAGGCTATTAGTTTATTTAACTTAAATTCTTTAAAGAATTAAATAAATTAAAGAAACTATAATTAATCCATTAATAGAAATAAAATTTATAATTAATATTAAATTTATATTTCTATTATTAAATCTATTTGTTATTATTCATGAAAGTTTATATTGATTAAGCATAAAGATTCTATAGGATAACCGTAAATAATAAAATAGTGTAATTAAAGTTAAACAAACAGAAATAAATAATAAAAATATTTGATCTATTAAAATTAAGTTTTGAATGACTAATCATTTAGGAAGAAATCCTAAAAATGGGGGGAGTCCTCCTAAAGATAGTAAATTTAAAAATATATAAAATTTAATGTTAACGTTTATAATAGGAATATTAAAAATTTGATTAAAATAAAAAAGATTAAAGTTATTAAATATAATAACAATAGAAATAGATAAAAAAGAATAAAATATAAAATAACTTAATCACAATAATTCTCTATATATTATAGCTATTAATATTCAACCTAAATGATTAATTGATGAAAAAGCTATTAATTTACGTAAAGAAATTTGATTTAATCCTCCTAAAGCTCCGATAATTATAGATAAAATAATAGTAATTAAAAAAAAATTATAATTAATATTATAAGAAATTAATATTATTGGAGCAATTTTTTGTCATGTTATTAAAATTAATCTATTAATTCAACTTAATCCTTCTATTACTCCAGGGAATCAAAAGTGAAAGGGGGCTGCTCCACTTTTTAGTAATAAAGCAGATAAAATTAATATTTCATTAAATGAATTATTAATTCAATTAAAATTAAAGAATAATAATGTTAAAATAATAGAAAATAATAAAATTGATGAAGCGAAAGCTTGGGTAAGAAAATATTTTAGTCTACTTTCTGAGGCTATTAAATTTTTTTTACCTTCATTTATTAAGGGAATAAATGAAAGTAAATTAATTTCTAATCCTATTCAAGCGCTAAATCAAGAATTTGAAGAAATAGTAATTAATGACCCAAAGATTAATATAATTAAAAAGATATTATTAGAAATTTTTTTAATTAAAAAGAAAAGGATTAAAACCTTTATAAGCGGGGTATGAGCCCAATAGCTTAATTAGCTTATCTTTTTATATCTATATATATATTTTAGTGTACGAAGCACAAAAGTTTTTGAAACTTTTAGAAATAGTTTAATTCTATTAAATATAAGAGTAATGAATAAAGATTAATCTTTATAATTTACCCTATCAAGGTAATCCTTTTTATCAGGCAATTCATT